TCGAATTTCTTAATAGCAGTATCTATTCGAAACGAATTCTCTAGCATTTGACTCCTTATCACCGAAGAGTTTAGTCGTACACTTGAAAGATAGCCCAGAAAATAGAAGGGATGATTATATAATTGCTTTATATGGATCCTGGCCGGTTGAGACCACAAGTCAAAATGACATTGCCAAAAGTTGACAAGGTGAGATTTCCATTTCTTTATCAGAAGACGAGCCCCCCTTGAAGCCAGAATCGATTTTCCTTGATATCTGACATAATGCATAAAAGGGTCTTTGAACAACCATAGGGTTTTCTGAAAATCGTTACAAAGCACTACTACAAGATATTCTATTTTTGCATAGAAATGTGTTCGCTCAAGAAAGGATCCAAAAGATTTTGATCGTAAATGAAAGGGTTGTTTACGGAGAAAAATGAATATGAATTCACATTCATATACATGAGAATTAGAGAGGAACAAGAAGAATCTTTGATTCTCTTTTGAAAAAAGGGAAATGGAATTTTTTGGAGTAATGAGACTATTTGAATTCCAATACTCGTAGAGAGAGAATCGCAATAAATGCAACGAAGGAGTATCTTGTATCCAAGAGTGAAGGGTTTGAACCAAGATTTCCAGATGGATGGGGTGGGGTATTAGTATATCTGACACATGATTTAAATGTGATAACTTGTCCTCGAAAAAGGGAAATATTGAATGAATAGATCGTAAATTATGAGATTTTGCTATTTCTTTTTCTTCTAGGGAAGATACCAATCGCAGCGAGAATGGAATTTCCACAACGACTGCAAAACCCTCCGATATCATTTGAGAATCAAAATGATTGTTGTGCCCAACGAATCGATTTTGATTAGAATCATTAACCGAAATAATCAAACGATTCTGTTGATGCATTCGAGTAATTAAACGTTTCACAATTAGTGAACTGGATTTATTGTCATGATCTAAATTTTCCACCGGTTCATAAAGAATCGATCCATTTAAAGCATGACCATGAGCAAGCGCGTAGATATATTCCTGAAATAGAAACGGATATAGGAAGTATTGTTGCCGAAATCCATCCATTTCTAAATATCCTTGTAGTTCCTCCATTTCCATTTGAAATTACACTTGAACCAATATGGGGGATTTCTTGAGTTATCAAATAATACATAGTACGATACGGTCAGAACAAGGTATATAGTAAGAAAAGAATAGATACCCCGGAGCCAGAAAGGACAATCAACGGATCCTATTTCCATCCAATTTATTTATGTTCGTTATAGTTACAAGAGATGGTTAGAAATCCTTTATTTTTACAACCCGATCACTCTTTTGACTTTGGAATAATGAATTTTGATCAGTATACCGTTTCTTCTACACATTCGTCTCCACTACATAATAGAGAACATAATAGAGAATAGTTAGGATTCATGAAAAAAAAGGAATTGATGATCCACTCACAAGAGAACCCTTTCCCACATCAGGCACTAATATATTTTTAACGTCTAATTAGATCGGGTAATCATTCGAATTAAGAACAAACAGAAGCTCGTTGCTTTTGGTTTCCCTATAATTGGAGCTATAGGGCTCTATCCATTTATTCACTCGACCCAACTTGAATTGATTTGACCCCTTTCCAAGAAAAGAATCAAAACAAGATTTTGTATCGATCCGTTAAGGATGAAGTATTCTAAGAGTTCTCCATTGATACGACATGCTGTTTTTTCCTTTCATTCCCTTTCAGGATCAGTCGTGGTCTTACAAACTCTACCAATGGTATGGACGAATCCGTTGCTTCATCAAAATGTGTAAAAGACCATAGCCGCACTTAAAAGCCGAGTACTCTACCGTTGAGTTAGCAACCCATATAAATAGGGTGTGTAGATACGATCGGAATAAAAAATAAATAAAGAGATTCGATTGCCCGACCTCGTCAAAACATTGAACTAGCAACAGATCAAAAAGAAAGATTTGATGATCAATTGTGAACATAAAAATGAACAGAGATCAGATGAAAATACAACAGATTCTGGGATAAATTATAGAGAAAATCTAAATAGATGTAAAAATTGATAGACTACCCATACTCTATTTTTTTTTTTCATTATATTAACTAAGATACTTCTTGATGTCACAACGAAATTGACGAACCCATCGTTTGAGTGAAATAAAGAAACAAACTTATGAAATGTGGATAAATAGATCTATTTATCCACGATCGAATTATATTTGTTCGATACACCATTGTCAATATGAATTGAATGTTGAGAAAACCAATTCAATAAATAAAACAAGGACTTGTGTTGGAGTGACACTACAACATAGATAAGGGATGAAGTATGAGTGGGGAAATAAATAAGGAATTCCGGTAGGAAAAAAATGTCGGGTTTATTCAATATTTATTCAATAGAGGTATAATAAGCAAGATTGACCTTTTGTTTGTTGGTGGAGTTCCAACGAAAACCATCTGATTGATGGTAATCCCATAATTTCCCAGTTATTTCATCTATTCACTCAATCTTTTTTCTATCTGTCTCATATCAAGAGAAGATACTTTTTTTTATAGTTCTATGATACGGGGTCATGTGAGAGCAACAATGAATAGAGAATAGAGAAAAAAAAATAAGGAATGGTGGAGAAACAATTAGACAAAGCTAGATACTGGGCGCCCCCCCCCCTTTTTTTTATTTCATTAATTTCATTTGATTAATTCGAAATTCCTTAAATACCTCCGCCTTCTTTGAAATATCATGAACAGTTCCTGTAGGTTGAGCGCCTTTTTCAAGGAAATATAGAATAGCGGAAACATTTGAATAAGTTTGGTTCTTTATCGGATCGTAAAAACCCACTTTACGAAGATCTCTTCCCTCTCTTCGGGATCGAACATCAATTGCAACGATTCGATAGATGACTCATTGGGATAGACATAAATGAACAACCCCCCCTAGAAACGTATAAGAGGTTTTCTCCTCGTACGGCTCGAAAAAGAATGATTCGAATTTATGTATTGTAGTGGCAAATAGATCCACAAAATCATCAATTAGACTATGATTTGAGTCATTTTTTTTTGTTCTTCCTTCCTGAAAAAAAAAAAAAGAAATCTCATTCGTACTCATAACTCAAGTTGGGTAATTCTCAAAGAGCTCGAAGGGAAATCCTTAGACATTTATTGAGCCGTCTCTAACCTCTTTTGTTTGTCTCGCCTAGAGTCGATTTTATTTCTTCCCCATTCTGATCTAGTTGTTGAGACAATTGAAAACGGTGTTTCCTTGTTCCGGTATCCTTTATTTTATCTTTGCTTTGAATCCTTGGGTTTAGACATTACTTCGGTGATCCTTAATTGTTTCAAAATGGTAGCAACATACCTTTTGTTATTTCGTTCTATGGAAACGATTGATTCCCCTGTGATACACTTTTGATCGGAATTGGTAAAACTATTTCGACAAATTCATTTTACTTTTTTTTTTTTTACTTGTTCGAACTTGATCCTTTCAATTTCTATACCGAAGATATACTTACGAAGTTGTTCCAACTTATTGATTGGCATTAACCCTAGATCCTTCTCTCTGCTAAATGAACCAATTCTTTATGCTCGAGCTCCATCATGTGCTATATTATAATTATATTATTTTATTACAACCCCAAAATTGGGGTCCTAGTGGAATAGAACAAACTATGTCGAGCCGAGAGCATCTTCTTTGATATATAAAATGGTGGGTACAAGAATCCACAGCCAATAATGTCCTTCAAGTCGCACGTTGCTTTCTACCACATCGTTTCAAACGAAGTTTTACCATAACATTCCTCTAATTTTGGACCGGTATGGAATTGATTCAATATGGAATCATGAATAGTCATTGGCTCAATCGGTATGTATATAGTATATGAAGTCCTCCATACTTTCATTTTCATATATGGATCTGGAGAAGTCTCAGCAAGAATATAATTTAACCCCATATTTTATTAGAAGAATGAAACACATTTATAAAAAACCCGAAGAAATGCGTTGCTTAACACTTCTTTACATCTTCAACAGATTGTTAGGGATGATGAATCATGAAAGATCCAATTCTTTCTCAAACAACTAAAACTAAAGAAGGGTCTTTAATTAGATTACCGATACCGGAACAGAATGAGTCATTAACCAAATAAGCTATTCCAATGACCGGGAAAGATCGCAAGTGACTCGATAGGATAGATTCACCAATGTCACACTTCTTCGAGTAGAAAGAATTTATAAGGAATCATAAAAAACAATTTCAAGAATTTCCTACTTCGACATCATTACTGGAAATAAGTTTTCCAGTAAAGACTGAATTGAATCTCTAAATCCATCAACAAGTCGGTACAACGAGGATCTAAAAATGTTTAGCAGATATCTGATTAATTAAATCAGACGCGAATTTGATCATCATAAGAGACCTCTATGTTTCCTTTCCGATTGAATCATCAATAATTTAAACCAGATAAATGGGTCAAGAAACAAATCCAATTGTTTTGTTTTCTTGGGGATGGATAGAAGGGGCTCATGAAAGAAAAGATGAAGGTCGGTATTCTTTCAGGTATTCTTTCATCTGATTTTATCGTATTCATCAGATACACCAAACAAGTGTTACCGGGGGTAATCGTGGGTATTTAAGGGATCGCAGATCTTTTTCGCCAAAACTGAAACACCGGTGTCACTGATCACTGAAATAGAACAATAACAATACATATAGGCATGGTTCGTTTTCTACAGATTTTTCCTTACTTCAGATTCAGGAATCTTTCCATAAAGTAAAGTGAATGTATGAATCTCCCCCCTCCCCCAATTGATCGCTACATTGATTTCCAATTATTCATTGGAGCCAAATCAAATACAAAATAAAAGAAATTAGGTCCAAAGAAAATAATCTGTTCCGTATTGAATTTTCTTGTTTGTTAATAAGATCCGGATGACAAGGGTCTTGAAATTGATACCTTCCTTTCCTTTGCGGATTAACTCATATCGACACGAATTCCATGGGGATCATGAATCATACCCAAAGCCAATTTAAAAGGATCTTCTTATGGGATGCTATCCTGTCTTGTATAAGTACAAAGCAAAATGGGTTCATATCAATTCGTTATTACTATTTTGTTTGATTTTGTCCCACCCCAGTCTCAGGAGCTTTAATTCCAGCGATGGAATTAATACCAAGAACCCCCCCGTTTTTTAGGATTCAGGATCCACATAGAATTAGTCATTTTGTCTACCCTATCTTTATTTATATTTACTTTAGGGAAGGTAGAGACTTCTCTTTTATTTCGCATTTCGACTCAGAATGCATCATGTGAGAATCCAAATATCATAGATATGGGGCATAAAGTTTATCCAAATGACTAACTAACCTTCAATATGAATATGGGCGAGGGGGCGAACATACGCTGAATGGCCCACCCAGTTTTTTTTTTGAATTTCACTTTGATCTTTGTTCCCATCCTACCTATATCAAAAAAGATATTTATTTCCATCCACATGTCATTGATACTCGATCCGTTTGTTTGTGAGAAACAAAATCGAAAGGGAAGATATGATTCTATAGAAGAATCATTAGAAATCACAAAGAAAGATTGGATCACATTGTATCCAACATTACACCCTTAAACAGAAGATTGTTAAAAAGAACAATCTTTGTTATGATAGAATTGGTCTGGGACGGAAGGATTCGAACCTCCGAGTAACGGGACCAAAACCCGTTGCCTTACCACTTGGCCACGCCCCATTTTGATTTCTATTCGACACCGATAAACACTAATATCGGTATTGGTTGTTCGTCAATTCCAGCCCCAATATCTATTGAATTGGTTGTTGCTATGATTCTACACATGTAGATGTAGAATCAAAATGAATTTATTGATCATTACATATAATTCAATTAAGATATTGTATGTAAGGTATGATTCCTTCTATTCTCATTTGAGAATTGAAGGATTTTTGATTGAGGGAGTTCAAAGAAAAAGAAAGATTTTGCGGCCTACTTTCCCTTCTTTCTTCATTTTCCCCTTATATCAATAACCCAATAATAATGAAATTTTCTCCAAGAACAAAATGTTTGTTATGCTTAATATCTTTAGTTTGATCTGTCTTAATTCTGCCCTTCATTCGAGTAGCTTTTTCTTCGCCAAATTGCCCGAAGCTTATGCTTTTTTCAATCCAATCGTAGATGTTATGCCAGTCATACCTGTGCTCTTTTTTCTCTTAGCCCTTGTTTGGCAAGCTGCTGTAAGTTTTCGATGAGATCTTTAATACTGTCTTAGAAACATTCATGATTTATTCGATAAAAAAAAAATGCTATTCTTAAGAATTGATAAGATCAGATAATGAACCCTCGACTCAAACATGGAAATTCTTTTGGATAACCGAGATGAATCGGAATCACCTCATTTCTTCATTCCTTCTGGGGGTCGAAGACCCTATGTATGGTCCCTACAATACCTAATTGTAGGTATGAGAGATCGTTTTGTTAACGAAAGAATCAGAATCTTATTACAAATTCATTCCTGCAAATTCCTTATGTTTTCTAGAAACCGCCTCTTTTCTTGTTGTCAAAACGGAATATGTGGTACAAAAATGGAGAATCTATTCCCCTATTTCCCCCAAAATGATCTTGGAGATTGTGTAATGCTTACTCTCAAACTCTTCGTTTACACAGTAGTGATATTCTTTGTTTCTCTCTTCATCTTCGGATTCCTATCTAATGATCCAGGACGTAATCCTGGACGTGATGAATAAAAAAATCAGGGGTTTTTCCTTGCTCGATTTCTGAATTTTCTTAGGATTTTTTTTCTCCATTCCATACATTTAACTATGAGAAAGGGGGTTAGAGATTTTTTCGAATTCGAAAGGGAAATATCAAGTGATCAGAAGAAACGGAGAGAGGGGGATTCGAACCCTCGGTACAAATAATTCGTACAACGGATTAGCAATCCGCCGCTTTAGTCCACTCAGCCATCTCTCCCAATTTTAAAAGGATAATTCATATGTGACGCGTGAAGTAAAGGTTGATAAAAGTTTTTCCTTATCTTTCTTTATTCTATAAATATAGACGAATTTGATCAATCATCAATTCCCTTTAGATAATGATTCGAAACAGATATCTCCAATAGAAAGAGTACCTCTTTGATTTCGTCCGAAAAGTTCTTTCTTTTATTCCCCCGGCCTGGCCAGTACCTAGCCAGGCCATTCCTTGTTCCAATGAATCATAGATCAAATGATTTATTTGATTTGAAAACGAAAATGCTTGTTATTGAAGCAGCAACAAGGCTATTCCTATGATAGGAGTGTCATTTCTTATTATGTTTTTCCTTTTCTCAATTTACTTAAATGGAATAAAAAAAACATATTTTTTTCTATTATAATAGAACTCATATATTTCTTCAAAGAACATGTTTGAACCTGAACCCTTGAGTCCACAACCAAAACAATAGGATTTTTCACTCGATCCAATCGACCCGAATTCATAAGATTTGGCAGTTGAATGAATAGGAAAAGGAG